GAATACCAGAAAAATAAATGGATTGGACATTTGATCTTTTCGCTGAGATAAAGGCATAAAAATCAGAAAGAATATATAGAATTAGAATCGGTTTTTTAGCATTTAACCCCCCTTTATGTTATGGATTTCATTGTTCAAAAAATGATTCGCAGAGAAGAGAGATATTTTGTTTACGGATTTTTGAGTAGAATACGATTGTGAAGTGGATAAGAAAAGAAGGTTTGTATGGCTTAAACACGTGTGGAGATATCTATAATATCTGTCTTTCTTCTCTTTTATTGTTTTATTGTCGTTTTATGTTCTATTCGGGGCAACACAGGTTGTGCTCTCCGAAAACATAATTTCAATTTTCTATTCAATTCAAAATTCAAATTGAAGTATGATACTTTTCTGATATCTGATAATTCTATATCGGGAACATATATAAATAATATATATCCGTCTAACAATTTATCTTGGGGGGTTTACATATACTGATAATTGTTGTTATAATTATTATTAATAATTAAAATTGAGAAGGATTTTTTGATTGCAAAAATCCATACTGAACTGATTGGTTATATATCATATATCAAGTTGTATTTTCTTATGTCATTAGGAAACCAAAATTGGGAGATTCAAATCCAAGAATCATTCATGCATTCTAAGGCAATAGTTACTGGGTCCTATTTTCTGAAAGTTGAATTTTGTATTTTGCGAATGAAAATCCACATTTGATTTTTCAATAGAAAGGTAAGAGAAAGTTTTGAACATTATGAATTTGGAGATAGACTCAATCGAAATTGAAAGGATGAATCAAACCCAATCAAAAGGGAAGAAGGATTAGGATTTCTTTGACTTTTAGGAAAAATTAAGGAAAACAGAACTCAAGGTGCAAGTACAATAAAAAAGCAGTTCAGTAATCCGGGAAAGTTTTCATCTATTTTGTATTTGTAGCATTTTGGCGACATGGCCGAGTGGTAAGGCAGAGGACTGCAAATCCTTTTTTCCCCAGTTCAAATCCGGGTGTCGCCTGATCAACAAAAAACTGGAAATCTCTTTTTTTCTTCTGTTGATATAACCCGCCGAATGATTCGCCAGCAGAAGCAGAGAAAGCAGACTGTTGATACTTGTTTTGGTCTGGGTGTTTTTAGAAAAAATTGTAAATATCCTTGCATTGCATATTTAGGCTTAGCTTTCAAGTAAATATTCGAATGCTCGAGGGGCTATCAAGACTTCGCAATTACCTTCTACTACAAATCAAAATTTTCTATTATTAATCCATTGTATAATGACTGGACCTTGGAGAGCCCGATAGGAAATCGAAATAGTTGTGGAAGGGGGCGGAAGATACTTTATTATATACGAGGAACTCACGAAAATATCTCAGTGCTCAAGCATCCAATCAATTCAAATGAGGGTCAACAAAAAAAGAATAGGACCTATTATTCCTACATGTTCCATTAGTAACATTCCCTTGAGATGTTACTGCGGATTTTGCTTGGGTTTAATCTTTCCCGATTATAAATCATATAGAAATTTCTTATAAAATGAGCGAATTTATTGGATTGGTTTATTAATAGTCTTCGTTCTTTTTGACTCTGCGCCATTGATTCTACTATTATTAGTGAGGAATAATGGAACAATTCCTTTATATTTATAGAGATAGGGGACATAATTCATATGGATATAGTAAGTCTTGCTTGGGCTGCTTTAATGGTAGTCTTTACTTTTTCCCTTTCACTCGTAGTGTGGGGAAGGAGTGGACTCTAGGGGTTCTGCTAATTGAGTTAAGGAAGCAAACTGTATCACTATCAATTGCTTTCTAGATGGTTCTGCAACACGTTTGGAACAAAATAAAAATATCTTCATTTTGAAATTCCATTGGACTCGACTGGAGTAATGTATTATAGGAATCAGCCTCTTTCAATCAAAGAGCTATTTCAACGATTCCCATGTTTGTAGTTCGAAAGGAAAAGGATCCCAGGAAATTTATTCGAACCTAATTCTTACTAAATTTTCTATTCCAATCAATGGCCTCTTCCTAGGTGATACTGAGGAGGGCCGGACCCTTTTTTTATTTGGTTCTCTCTTTACTGTTCAAAGAAAAAGTGGTTTTGTTAAGTGTATACGCACTTTGTATGAGAAAGAAAGGATATAAACATAGTGGTTGTCTAACGAGATACTATTTAGAATAAGATCATCAGGTGAGTCACATATTGCGCATTTACCTTTCGAATTTTGGAAATTGGATTTAGACTTTATCGACTTATTTCATATCATGGTTCAGGCCTTAAAAATCAGTGAGGTTTACTCTTCCTTTTCGATGCCCGTGGAACTACTGTCAATGGTTTACTTCTTGGGAATGTTAAAAAAAAAAAGATTACTACGTGATTTTTTGAATATGCCTATATCTATCGCTTTTGCTTCATTGATTTGATTCTCTCAATAGATACTGAGATTCATATTGGAAATCAAAAATATAGTAATTCAAACTATAAGACATAGGAGTAATTCAGATTGATCAGAACAAATAGATATAGCAAATAAATGGAATTGGATGCTATGTCAATCCCATATATGGAATTGATATTCACATATATCAAGATAATATTGTAGATTGATATATAGATCCATATCAAATGCAGCCTCTATCTTTATTTTATTCCAGGGGGCAGCTTTATAACAAGAATCTAACTAATAAATAGTATGGTAGAAAGATTCATCTATTTCTTTCTACCATACTATCTATCTATTAGAATACTGCCGATTCTAGTCCACTCATTTCATTTAAGACATGAAATTGGAATCTTTTTCATTTTATTTCGTCAATTTTGGCTAAGAACTCAGAAGTCAAGTTTCATTCAAATTAGTTAATAATTAATCGTTTTGACTGACTGTTTTTACATAAATGATAAGTAGAAAAGCGGTAGGAACTAGAATAAATAGTGCAGTAGCAATAAATGCAAGAATATTTACTTCCATAATCTCATCGGTTTTTTACTTCGCAATAACTCGGGATTTAATCCCATAGAGATGATAAATCTTTGGCCTGTAAATTCAATGAATGAATATTACCTCTCGATGATCTTGAATCAGATCAATATCATGAATAACAATATCTGAACTATCAAATAAATTCGTCGTCGAGAATTGAATAGTATAACATAGGAAGTTCTTTTATCCATACCGCCCCAAACTCGGATTGCTGACCTAACCCAAAATTCCTTTATTTATTTATCATTTTTTATTATCTGTTCTTTTTTTCTCTCTAATCTATCTAGTTCCTTCTTGTACAATCATCTGATGAAGTCTCATCAAATAGCTCTTCCACTTCCAGTGGTCACATAGTTACAAACCCAAACAAACAATAAAAGCTAAATGGAAAAAGAAAGGAGTTTAGAACGAAACTATTTTTGACTTGGAAGACAAAGAAGTGTGATAAAGATGAGACCGTATAAAATGAATATTCATCAAATTGACTATTTTCCGATTTGTTCGTTCGTCGATGGGGCCTTAAAACAAAATGAAAAATAGGAAAAATGATTCATTCGCCTTTCTAAGAGGAGTAGGATCTTTGGTTGATCTGTCCTTCCCCCTCCTTTCTTCGTCGATTATTAGCCCCGGGACACCTATACCAAAAGCTCAGTGTGCAATTTGCATGAAATCTATTTTGCAACTTCAAACTAGTAAGTCAGGTTCCATAAATCCGTAGCCAGAAAAAGAAATTGTTTTTTTTTTTGTTTTTTCTGGAAAGTATTTTCTTATATTCAATTTTGTATTAGACAACAAAGGAATTCCTTTTGTGTATGCGCGCCTCAAAAAAGTATAGTACTCGATTCCATTACATGCATCGGGGGCAATCGAAAAAGCCAGCATTTCTTGGAATACTGACTATAATGCTACCAATAATTGTACTAATCCAACCGCATATGTCTTTCTCCTACCAAAAGGAAAGAAAAAAGAAATAAGGATTTCCCCTTTGCTTTGACAATGGAATTCTTCCCCCGGTCCCCTTCAGAAAAAGGGAGAGATTTTTTGATATATTTATTGGATCCGTCGGGACTGACGGGGCTCGAACCCGCAGCTTCCGCCTTGACAGGGCGGTGCTCTGACCAATTGAACTACAATCCCAGGGAAATACGGGATCTAGCAGAAAATTTGATTCTTTTTTATCTCCGGATCGGGTATTTCTGAAGTACAAAGGGAGTTATATCATCTCATGGCGGATTGGCGAATTATTGGGCCGAGCTGGATTTGAACCAGCGTAGACATATTGCCAACGAATTTACAGTCCGTCCCCATTAACCGCTCGGGCATCGACCCAGGAAGAATCAATTTTCAACTTATTAGTAATCCATGATCAATTTCCTTTCGTAGTACCCTACCCCCAGGGGAATTCGAATCCCCGCTGCCTCCTTGAAAGAGAGATGTCCTAAACCACTAGACGATGGGGGCCCGCTTGACCAACGGCCATCATACTATGATGATAGTATGATCCGTTTTTTAAAATTGTCAATATAATCAAATGATTCTAGCCGAGGGATCTTTCCCCCCTTCAGAATTGCATAGAATTGTTTTTTATTCGTCATTGACGAATTATTCATTAGAATCGACATTAGAAATCTAGTAGTAGTATTTTTTTTTAATTATTTCAATTGAATTTATTTCTATTCGAGTCGGTCTTGAAACAATTCATTGCATTTTCTCCTAGACTTCCTAGGTAAATCCATTTTATTATTCAACAATGAGCCACTAGACACTATGTATCTACTGCACGTACTTAATGCATATATACTTATGTTTATAATATAAGTACATATAGATATTTTATCCACATAGTGAATAATTCCGGAATTAAATAAAAAAGGCCCTTTTAACTCAGTGGTAGAGTAACGCCATGGTAAGGCGTAAGTCATCGGTTCAAATCCGATAAGGGGCTTTGTAAAACCCCAATCTAGTATTCATATTTGATGGGAGAATTTTCTTTTTATTTGTAATAAAAAAAGTAACTAACTGGA